GACTCCATTAAGTTCGCCGCCATAAAACTCAACGGTTACACCTACTTGTTCAACACTATACTTGGATTCTGCCCTTCGAAAAGGTACATCCGCTCTAACAATCCCGTCGCCGTCTACCAAAACGACTGGAAATGTTTCAAAAAAAGTGGGCATACGACGTACAAAAAGCTCACGCCCTTCTTTATCTCTAAAGATAGGATGTCCTAACCATCCTACCGCTATTCCATCTCCGTTATCCATTGAGCCTGCCCTAAATAATCCTCCTTTTGCCGGATTATTGCCGATATAATCATAAAAAGCTAATTTTTCAGGAATTTTAGACCAGACTTCTGATAAACTTTGATTTTCGGCTAGCCCGGCGCTAACTCTTCGATATATCTCTTGCTGGAAATAACCCTGATCCCATTGATAACGAGTGGGACCAAACAATTCGATGGGAGTAGTTGCTGAACCATACCACATAGTTCCAGCAACAACAAAAGCTGCAAAAAAGACAGCCGCGATACTACTGGAGAGTACAGTTTCAATATTTCCCATACGTAACCCTTTGTATAGACGTTGTGGCGGTCGAACGCTAAGATGGAATAGACCCGCTAATATGCCCAGTGTACCTGCTGCAATATGATGAGAAGCTATTCCTCCCGGAACAAAAGGATCAAAACCTTCCACGCCCCACGACGGATTTACAGGCTGTACTCTTCCCGTCAGTCCATAAGGATCGGACACCCATATTCCAGGGCCGTACAGACCTGTTACATGAAATGCACCAAAACCAAAGCAAGCCACCCCGGAGAGAAATAAATGAATTCCAAAGATCTTGGGCAAATCCAAAGAGGGTTTTCCTGTACGTTCATCAGAAAATATTTCTAGATCCCAATAGACCCAATGCCAGATAGCTGCCAAAAAGCATAAGCCAGAAAACACAATATGTGCCCCAGCTACACCTTCGTAACTCCAAATCCCCGGATTCGTTACAGTTCCTCCTGTGATACTCCAACCCCCCCACGAATTGGTTATTCCTAAACGAGTCATGAAGGGTATAACGAACATACCCTGTCTCCACATCGGATCAAGAATAGGGTCAGAAGGATCAAAAACTGCTAATTCATACAAAGCCATCGAGCCCGCCCAACCAGCAACCAGAGCTGTATGCATTATATGAACGGAAAGCAACCGGCCGGGATCATTCAATACAACGGTATGAACACGATACCAAGGCAAACCCATGGAAAATACCCCTTTATCGAAGAAAAATAGACACTACGTAACTTTATTGCATTGGAAAGGTTATACTATGACTATCCTATAGACTTCCCCTGTTCAGTAGATTACTTCCTAACAAGGGTTAGGATTCTATATTCTATTCGTAATAATGGAAGAATTCGGTTCGTAAGAACAAAGAGAAGCAGATTTATTCTATACTCGATAAGTACCAATATGCAATGGTGGATTGATACCATTTTCTATGAGTAAATGTGTCCATCCTTCATTTATCATTAGAAAGATCTATTCGTAAAAATTTTCCTTTATTTATTTTGTATTTCTTTCTAAATTTTTCTAATCTAGGGATAAAATAAATATGATAAAGTCAATATTATAAAGACAATAAAACCATATTGTTACGTTTCCACATCAAAGTGAAATATAGTATTTAATTCCTTTTTTCTTTCAATCCATGCCTATTGGTGTTCCAAAAGTACCCTTCCGAAGTCCTGGAGAGGAAGATGCATCTTGGGTTGACGTATAGTGCGACTTGTCAGATATATTGGGTCATATGGAATTTCCCCGTTCTCTCCCCCGACCGAGATATCCTCTGTTTCGCCCAAGAAAGATAAATTGAATCATCGAAAAATTGGAGCGTGAACTGCAATTAAATGCATTATTTGGGGGAATTCATAGAATTATATCAATTAGAATAATTTATGGTTGGCTTTGGCTGGACGAAAAAAATGAGGTATCCAGACTCCGTTTAGAAAAACCCACTTGGTAATATATTTATGATTACTACGTGTATCATAAATGATTATTTGTAAAGTCATAACAACAAGAAATGGTGATGGGAAGATTTGTCCTATATGTGCAAATCAAAATCGGGCGGATCTTTACCCGGAGTAGAGCATAAACCTAAAAAGATGAAAGAGGCCCATTCAGGAACAAGAAAATATCATCGCGATTTGGATTGAATTTCGATGAAAGAATACATCAATGAGAAGTAAATTCGATAAGTTTATTTACCCCTTTTTTTATATTATCAAAGAAGAAATCAAAATGCATCTTTTTTGAAAAATTGAAGAAAAAGTAAAAAGGTAGAAAAACTCGAAAAATAAAAGAAAGAGGGCTGGAATCTATACATTGATTCTTTTCTTCGCTATTTTTTTTGAACCGTATGCATCAAAAGGTGCATGTACGGTTCCTAAGGGATACAATTTTACCCTACTCAACCGACTTTATCGAGAAAGATTACTTTTTTTAGGCCAAGAGGTTGATAGCGAGATCTCGAATCAACTTATTGGTCTTATGGTATATCTCAGTATCGAGGATGAGACCAAAGATCTTTATTTGTTTATAAACTCCCCTGGCGGATGGGTAATACCCGGAGTAGCCATTTATGATACTATGCAATTTGTACGACCAGAAGTCCATACAATATGCATGGGATTGGCCGCGTCAATGGGATCTTTTATTCTTGTTGGAGGAGAAATTACCAAACGTCTAGCATTCCCTCACGCTTGGCGCCAATGAAGTTTTTTTATTTGAGAGAAAAAAGAAAACTATGCCTTCGCCATATGAATATTAAGTAATAATAGCATGGCACTTCGAATTCGATATGAATTTTTTTTTATTTTTTTTCAAAAGATTTGATTATGTATCGAGAGAGTAGTATGAGATAAAAGATATTTCCGACTTTCTCTTATCTATCGGAAGTCCAATTCAGCGTCACAAACTTATTTGTTTTCACACCGATGGGCTCTTAACAATATTTAAGTTATAAAAAAAGAGTGCGAAAAAAACCAAATTTTCTTTTTTGGTTAGCTCAAAAAGAAACTTTGGGATTGCTGAATCAAAGACAAAAAAAAGAATCCATTTTAAAATAGAAAGCAGCGGAGCCATCATAGTATTTTTGAACTTCTCCGAAAAAAAAAAGAAGGGTGGCATTTTGATCGTTTACCCATCTGGGGTTGATAGATTCTATTTTTATCTTTCTTGAACGGGAAAGTAGGGGTTAATTTCATTATAGAGCCGTATGCAATGCATAAAAGATAATGCCCGTACGGTTGTTCAATTCTATCCTTTTTCCTATTTTTCTTTATCTTTCTTTTCTGTTTCTTTCATCACACCAGATAGAACTATTATCAGGGTAATGATCCATCAACCTGCTAGTTCTTTTTATGAAGCACAAACGGGAGAATTTATCCTGGAAGCGGAAGAACTGCTGAAACTACGCGAAACCCTCACAAAGGTTTATGTACAAAGGACGGGCAAACCTTTATGGGTTGTATCTGAAGACATGGAAAGAGATGTTTTTATGTCAGCAACAGAAGCCCGAGCTTATGGAATTGTTGATCTTGTAGCAGTTGAATGAAAAAATGGATTTTGTGCAAATCAGTGATTTGATATTTTATCTATGAGTTGACTATATAAATATTAAATAAAAAAAATCCGGTTAGGATCAATCTAAACCAGCCCATTATGTATATGACTCAACATGCCAACTATTAAACAACTTATTAGAAATACAAGACAGCCCATTCGAAATGTCACGAAATCCCCCGCTCTTCGGGGGTGCCCTCAGCGTCGAGGAACATGTACTAGGGTGTATGTGCGACTCGTTTAGATCATGAGCTGACACAAAAAAGCCAAGAAAACCGCTTCTAGTATGAATGATCAGTACCAGTGAATAGGATAGAATGGAAGAAGGGACTCCATTCACTATCTAAAAATAAGCAAATCTATCCTTCTATTGTGTAGAAAGTTTATGGTTTCCATTGGTGCAAATCCAATCACCTGAATTTAAGATGAGAAACAATTCTCCATTGGTAGCAAACGGTTATCCATTAAGCGGAAAAATCTTATTGAAATTAAAAAAAAAAACAGAAAAATGAAGTTATCGCTCGGTCAAGAACGGAGTACGAGGGTCAGCTACCCAGCAAACTTTCATAATTAAATACCGTTACTGTATAGGTGGGTCTCTTTGTGAAAGACCTATTACTGGATAATTCATGGGTAGAGCCAAAGAGTGTGGTGTGAACTATACAAGTTACCAATAACATTGATGAAATATTAAATGAAGCCAAAGGCTCCGGTGTATAGAGAAGACCTCGCCGTTTAAGAAGTAACCATAGAAACGAGGAAACCCACTATTTATTTATTGATTTAATTTCTATTTCTTTTTTTTTGACTAGATTTTTGACACCTAGCAAAAGAAATTTTCCTATTTCTTTCATATTTCGCAGTAAAATACCAAAAAATCGTGGTCGGGAAGGTTATAGTAGCCAAAGCCATTGGAATTTTGATTTTATACATTGGAAAAATCCGTTTGGTTATTAGTTATTAATAGGCCAAGACGGGAAAAATAATAACTGAAAGAAAAAAATCAATTAGTTATTTGTCAAAATTTTATTTATTCAATGACTAGAGTTAAACGCGGATATATAGCCCGAAAACGTAGAACAAAAATTCGTTTATTTGCATCAAGTTTTCGAGGGTCTCATTCAAGACTTACTCGAACGATTACTCAACAGAAAATAAGAGCTTTGGTTTCGGCTCGTCGGGATAGGGATAAGCAAAAGAGAAATTTTCGTCGTTTGTGGATCACTCGGATAAACGCAGTAATTCGAGAAAAGGGAGTATCCTATAGTTATAGTAAATTAATACATGATTTATATAAGAGGCAGTTGCTTCTTAATCGTAAAATACTGGCACAAATAGCTATATCAAATAGGAATTGTCTTTATATGATTTCCAACGAAATCAGAGAAAAAGTGGATTGGAAAGAATACACCGAAATAATTTAAATGGGGTTCCCCGGAGAATGAACTCCGGGAGGGTGGAGTTGGAATCAAAATTACTCTGAGAAATGCGCTTAAAGTAGTCAAAATGAATGAACACGTTCAATAAAAAAATCTTTTTTTCCGATTCGTTTTTTTTTACGACACAGAAATCTGGATTCTCAGATTTGTCAAAAAAACACGAATTCATGTTTGAGTTCGGATTGGAATTCTGATTGAAGTGAACAAAAAACAAGCCTATTTATTTCTGGTTCTAAGACCGGTAGTTCTAGTAGTCGACTCAATTCTTTCAAATTGTTTCTCATTATTGAGAAAAGGTAACAAAGATAAAATACGAGCTTGTTTTATAGCAATAGTAATTAATCGTTGTTGTTTCAAGGTCAATCTATTCACTCGTCTAGATAATATTTTTCCCTGTTCACTAATAAATCGACTAATTAAACTCATGTTTCTATAATCAATTCGATCCCCCGATTGAATCGGGGGCAAACGCCTACGAAAAGATCGCTTGGATTTAAGAAAGGGTCGCTTGGATTTATCCATGGTTTGTTTGTTTGTTTAGTTTATTTCTTATCCCGAAAATGCTATTCCTTAATTGTCATTTGAACTCCAAATAGGATTTATTTAAATGCAATATCTTCTAGTTATATTTCAATGTGTTCTATATAATGTAATTTTTCCCCTTTCAAGGATAAGACATCCTTGGTTCAATCTATTTCTTTATTTCCCCATGAATCATATGTTTGTAACAATAGGGACAGAATTTTCTCAATTCTAATCGATTGGGCGTATTGTGCCGGTTCTTTTGAGTAATATATCTGGAAATACCCGTTGATACCTTCTTAACACCGTTTTGTATACAACTGGTACATTCCAAAATGACCGCTACCCGCGCATCTTTCTTCTTGGCCATGAACCTCCTTTGGATTTTTGATTTACTCAACTCTTCTATTTGAATTCGAAATGAAGAAAAAGAAAGGAAGGAAAAAATAGAAGTTATTAACTTGAAATCCAACTCTAAAAGAAAAAGAGAAAAATCAATTAAATCAAAGCAAAGCCCAAAGTCATACATAATAAATAATTAAGTAAGACAATGATAATGAGTTCGTTCGAAAATCTATTTAACTCCGAAGGGCAGTTAAAGATCTTGTATTCTTGCCCTAGACCGCGACTTTCCTACTCTACCCCCACGTTTAATTCGAATTTGAGACTGAGTCTCGCAGAGGTTGAATCCACTTTTATTCTTTCTCTTTCGTCCCTTATTCTAAATTAGAAAAAAGGGAAAAAAGAGAAAATAAGGGGGGATTAGTCACAGATATTTGGTTGTATTTCTAATCTTCTTCATTCCTTCCGGTGTCAATAGCTATAATGAAAAAAAGGGGAATGTCAACGCATCGGGGAAAAAACGATTAATCTCTATCAATAGACCTGCTAAAGCCCCGAACCATAGCGTACTTAGTACTGGGGCCACGGAGAGATATGTTTTTAGATCTCGCATTGAAAAACCTCCTTTTTTTGATTTTAATACATAAAGCATATATGATCAGATGCATATGTAATATAGTTAAGGGCTACTTAGAGTTGTACACGGAATCCCTAATTCCAATTGAAATGTACAACGATCCATAAGATTTCCCCTTCTTATTATTATATGTTAAATATGTTAAAATAGGTTAAATGAGGCCAAAAAAAGACGAAATGGTCAGAAAACTTTGTCTCTCAATGCAGGAAATAGGGATGTGGAAAACAAGACAGGAATTCTCTACAATTACACTGTAGAACAATTGAAGGGATGTGGCGCAGCTTGGTAGCGCGTTTGTTTTGGGTACAAAATGTCACAGGTTCAAATCCTGTCATCCCTACCTATTACTGCCCCTTTGAGCAGTAAGGAGGAATCAACCGAGATCGGTTCAAATTGCGTTGCACGGAATCGTTCATTTTTATGAAACTATAGCATATATGCATATAAATAAAAGGAAAATGGATTTGTTTTAAAAGAAAGAATCTTTTCTTTACATTCTTTTCTATCCTGATAAGAAAGCGCTCTTAGTTCAGTTCGGTAGAACGCGGGTCTCCAAAACCCGATGTCGTAGGTTCAAATCCTACAGAGCGTGATTTTTTCTTCATAGATCCAATTAAAATGAAATGAATTCAGTCGCTTGGACAACAATTCGAATTTGACCTCCTGTGGATTAAAGAAAGGAGGAGGCCAATCAAATTTGAATTAATCAAAGGTCCAACTGATCACCACGCCTGTATTGTAAATATGCAGTTACGAATAATCCAGCCAAAGTAATAGGAATTAGACCTAACACGATTCCAAATAGAAAAACTTCAATCATTTCAATTTTGTTTTTGAAAAGGAGAAAAAAAGCGGTAATATCTATACCTAAATATTAATTCGAATTGATGTGAATCTCAATGACCAAGAAGTGACAATTGACATGGTAAGTAACTCTAGAATACACAGAATCTCACAGGAGGATTTCCT